TGAGTTGAATTTTGATGTAAAAGATTTAGAGACGGCGTTAACAATTTTGATAAAATATCCGAACCAATTACTTCTTGATTCAAAGGAATTCCTATCGTTCCAACAAACAAAGGAAATAGGACTAATACAAGCATAACAAATAATATAGTGTTGTCTGATTCGTGAGGATAACAAAAAGTCTTGGCAGCACCCAAAGGAAAAATATTAATAAAGGGCGTATTTGTTACAGTACTAGCAATTCGAAGAGTTTTCTTCGCAAAAAAAGAAGCCCTTTTATTATTATTCATTGTTAATAAAGCAACTAAGTTAATTTTTTTTTTAATCGGTTTTGGTTCTTCTTTACCCCATAGAGATATTGAATAGAAGGAATTGCTTTTTTTGCCACTGTAATTTTGAAAGCAAAAATTTAAAGGCCCCTCAAAAGTAAGTAAATAAATTCGAAACATATAAAATGCGGTTAATCCGGCTGTGAAAAAAGCTATTGTTGCGAAAATCGGAGAATAGAACCAAGTATCATTAAGAATTTCATCTTTGGACCAAAAACAAGCGAGAGGTGGAATACCACAAAGAGAAAGAGTACCTAATAAAAAAGCGGTTTTTGTAATCGGCACGTGCTTTCTTAACCCACCCATAAGAACCATATTCTGGCTTTTATCTGGAAAATATCCAACAATAGCTTCCATTGAATGAATAATTGATCCGGATCCTAAAAACAACAAGGCTTTGGAATAGGCATGAGTAATCAAATGAAATAAAGCGGCTCGATAAGACCCCATACCTAGAGCTAACATCATATAACCTAATTGAGACATTGTAGAATAAGCTAAACCTCTCTTAATATCTTGTTGAGCAAGGGCTAAAGTAGCTCCTAAAAATACTGTTATTATACCTATCAAAGATATTAGATTCATTACGTATGGTATGACTATGAAAAGCGGAAGAAGCCGAGCTACAAGAAAAATTCCCGCCGCTACCATAGTAGCAGCATGGATAAGAGCCGAAATAGGAGTAGGCCCTTCCATGGCATCGGGTAACCATACATGAAGAGGGAATTGCGCGGATTTAGCAACCGGGCCGGCAAATAATAGAAACGCACACAAAGTAACAAATAAAAGGTTAACCTCATTATTATAAATCAAGTTATTCAATATTTCGACCAAATCCCGAAATTCGAAACTGCCCGTTAGCCAATAAAGACCTAAGATCCCTAATAATAATCCAAAATCCCCTACACGATTAGTTACAAATGCTTTTTGACAGGCGCCTGCCGCAATAGGTCGTGTGAACCAAAACCCGATTAATAGATAAGAACACATTCCAACCAATTCCCAAAAAATATAAATTTGTATTAAATTCGAACTTGTAACTAATCCTAACATTGAAGCATTGAAAAAACTCATATAAGCAAAAAATCTCAAATATCCTTGATCATGAGACATATAATTGTCACTATAAATAAGAACCAGAATTCCAACTGTAGTGATTAATATTGACATAATAGAAGTAAGTGGATCAATAAAGTATCCGAACTCGAAAGAAAAATCACTAGTGATGGTCCAAGACCTTAGGGATTGATAGATCGAAGTTCTATCTATTTGCTCAATAGATGGATCGATCGAAAAAATCATAACTATACTTAACAATAAAATACTAATAAAAGCCCACATACGGCGAAGATGTTTTGTTGCGGTCGGAAAAAAGAGAAGTCCCACCCCGATTAACATAGGGACTGGAAGTGGAACTAAAGGTATGATCCAGGAATATTGATATGTATGTTCCATAAAATCAATAAAGTAATACTAATTGTTTTTTATTCTTAATTCAGTGTTTCTGATTCGCCGGTTCTTATCTCTTTTCTTTTAATTAAAAGGGATTAATAAAAAAATTAAAGTATTAAAATTTCAAACTTAAATCAAATTCGCTTTTGTTATTCATAGTTATTTTGAACCTTTCCCAACAACTAAAAAAAAAAATGAAAAGTTAAAAGTAATCAAATGTTATAACTAAGCTACTAGTCAAAAATAAATAATTATTTTATACTTTATACTACGTAAGATTTTTAGGAAGATAGAGCAAATTCAAACTTCACTTATTATTCCCTAATTACACTAATTTATGTACATAGATCAAGACGAAAGAATTACACAAAATTCAGTTTTATATAAATCATAGGCTGACCCCTCTCGTTCTCCAATAAAATACGAATTAGTTTGTTTATTTTTTTTTTTATTCACAACCATTAACTAGTTCATCTCGGCACGTATTGATTGTCTACTATTATAATAAAAGACATTTAATAACCAATTACTAGACAAAAAGGATTGGGTAGATAAAACCTGTTCGATGTATTTTCATGGATAAATGTAGCATGCCAAAATAGACAGAGATAAGGGTAAGGGCGGAAGGGCTTTTTCTTTTTTTTATCAACTTCAACCAATTATATTTCTGTTATATGGCACAATCCGCCCTATAGCTATAGATATCGATTTCAATAGGTATTGGTATATAAGGGTGCCGCCAATAACTCCGGAATACGAATTCCTTTATTCTCCAATATTTAGGGAATAGAAATTGAAAAAATCCCCTATTCCATTTTTTTTGTTCTAGTAAGATTTTATGCATTTTTGCATATTTCTATTTATTTATTTTAACTAAAGGTAGTTAGTGTAGATAAAAAATAAACAGATAGTTAAATGCACCGTAAAACTAAAAAAAGGATTTGTTTTAACAATAGATGTCTTTCACATCCAATTTGATCAATGAATAACCTTTTATTTTTTGAATGGCAGTTCCAAAAAAACGTACTTCTAGATTAAAAAAACGTATTCGTAAAAATATTTGGAAAAGGGGGGGGTATTGGGCAGCGTTGAAGGCCTTTTCGTTAGCGAAATCCCTTGCTACTGGGAATTCAAAAAGTTTTTTTTGTACAACAAATCAATAATAAAAGTAAAAGGTTGAATTAATCTGAATCCCCCGGACTCAAAAATGAGTTAATTGTGTTTCGAAGTTATACTATAGAATTTCGAAAAATCGAAAAAAGTCAGTCAAAATCCCCTTTTGTTTGTAATGTTTTGAACCAATTGATTTGTCTACTGAATTCGAAAATTAAAAAAAAAAAAGTCTTTTTTTTTAAACGGAATCAAGACAAACTAGAAAGTTTCACCTTTCTTTTTATTTTACTATTTTTTATTCCGAAGATGGGGATTCTTATTTTCCCCATCACCCGCCCCATAAACAATAAGAATTTTTTTATTTAGATTTAGGTCTTTCCATTGATGCTATATAGGAGGGGATTTCAAATCGTTAGGAAAAAAAAAAGGGCTGTTGAAACTAATTGATTCAATTCAGTAGAGAACTTTTTTTTTACGTTCTAAATCATTATTTTTCTGAATCACTATATCGAACCATATACCCTGCACTTTTACTCCAATTGAGAAAAGCAACCCTTCCCGTTTAGGCAGATATTGGATACGAATAGTGAATAGTGTGGAAATTAGAAGTGATTAAAAAAATCCTATGTTTGAGGGGGGCTCCATCAAAATAGATAGATTTCAAATTCAATTTAGAAATACTTTTTTATCGAATTTTTTTTCTATAATACGTCCAGCCCAATATCTAATTGATTTTATCAATCCTAGGACAAGTTAATAGTGAAAAAAAAAAACAAACCTAACAATTACGACAACACAAACAAAAAAGTTATAAAAAATGAAAAAAAAAAAGAAAGAAACCCTTTTTGAGTTGTTCCCTGGAGTGAAGTTAGAACTATTTAGTTACAGCCGTTACAACGGTTCTAGTTTATCAAAGAAGAAACTATGAAAGTTAAGTTAAATAAAACTGAAACCTTAAATAATTAAATAAAACAACAAAAAGAAGGGGCGGAATCTTTAAATCGCCCTTTCCATGTTTTTAGTAAGCATTCAAATTGATAAATAAAAATCCGTTGAAATAGCCTCTTTCAATCTCGACGATTGACTAATAATAGGTTATTATGATTTCGAGCAAGCCGCTATGGTGAAATCGGTAGACACGCTGCTCTTAGGAAGCAGTGCTAGAGCATCTCGGTTCGAGTCCGAGTGGCGGCATAGCATCTTTAAAAAAATATAAAAAAAAAGTGCTCTAAGGAATTGAATTTAAGATTTCCATTCTGTATATTTGAGGTATTCTCGCTTTTCATTTTTTTTTTTTTTTTATGATCTTTTCAACTTTAGAGCGTATATTAACGCATATATCCTTTTCGGTCGTTTCAATTGGAATTACAATTTTTTTAATAACCTTCTTAGTCGATGAAATCAGAGGGCTATATGCTTCATCAGAAAGGGGGATGACAGCTACCGCTTTCTGTCTAACAGGATTATTAATCACCCGTTGGGTTTACTCGAGACATTTCCCATTAAGTGATTTATATGAATCATTAATCTTTCTTTCATGGAGTTTATCTATTATTCATAGGATTTTTCTTTTTAAAAATCAGAAAAATCATTTAAGCGCTATAACGGCACCAAGTGCTTTTTTTACCCAAGGCTTTGCGACTTCGGGTTTTTTAACCAAAATGCATCAATCCAGAATATTAGTACCCGCCCTCCAAGTCCAGTGGTTAATGATGCACGTAAGTATGATGGTATTGGGCTATGCAGCTCTTTTATGTGGATCATTATTATCCACGGCTCTTCTAGTCATTACATTTCGAAAAGTGATAAGGATTTTTTTGAAAAGAAAAAATTTTTTAAATGTAAATGGGTCATTTTGTTTCAGTGAAAGCCAATACATGAACGAAAAAGAGAATGTTTTCCTAAATAATTTTTCCGCTAGAAATTATTACAGGTATCAAGTGATTCAACAATTGGATCGTTGGAGTTATCGTATTATTAGTTTAGGATTTATCTTTTTAACCACAGGTATTCTTTCGGGAGCAGTATGGGCTAATGAGGCGTGGGGTTCTTATTGGAATTGGGATCCAAAAGAAACTTGGGCATTTATTACTTGGACAATATTCGGGATTTATTTACATACTCGAACAAATACAAAATGGGAAGGTGTAAATTCCGCAATTGTGGCTTCGATGGGCTTTCTTATAATTTGGATATGCTATTTCGGAGTTAATCTAGTAGGAATAGGGTTACATAGTTATGGTTCATTTAATTAACATCTATTTGAATTGAAGAAAGGGCGTGATGAATACAAACATAGGACAGCGCGGAGATCGAAACGAAACTTGGTGTTAGTGTAAGATGCCGAGAACCTTTTGAATCGCCGCACTGCTTGATTCAAAAGGTTCTTACAAATGCCTTTGGCTGTTGGTCACAATTTAATTGAAATTCAATTTCAATTATTTTACTTCTTTTTTTTATTTAACTAACTTAAACTTAAGAGAAGGAAAAGTATTTCTTTGTTCATTGGATAACGAACTCTTTTTAAAATCATGGAATTTCTTTTTTATTTTTTTGAGTCGTGAAAACTATTAAAAAAAAAAATTAGATATAATAGCTTCGGCCTTGTCCGCTGATAGTGAGAGAACGAAATCGGGATAAATACCAATACCTATTACGGGTAGAAGAATCGAGATCAAAACAAATAACTCCCGTGGTCCAGAATCAAAAAAATAAGAGTTTGGGGCATTAAATAGCTTGTACCCATAGAACATTTGCCGTAACATAGATAATGAATAAATGGGAGTTAATATCATTCCAATTGCCATTACAAAAGTGATTACTATTTTTGGCATTAAAAAAAAATTTTGGCTGGTAATTATTCCAAAAAATACTATCAATTCTGCAACAAAACCACTCATGCTGGGTAATGCAAGGGAGGCCATCGATAAGATACTGAATAGCGTGAAGATCTTTGGAATTGGTATAGCTAGTCCGCCCATTTCGTCTAGATAAGCAAAACGTATTCTATCATAACTCGTTCCTGCCAAGAAAAAAAGTGCAGCACTAATAAACCCATGAGAAATTATTTGTAAAACGGCTCCATTGAGACCTGTATCGGTTATCGAGCCAATTCCTAGAATTATGAAACCCATATGAGATACAGAGGAATAGGCTATTCTTTTTTTTAAATTCCGTTGGCCGGGAGATGTTGAAGCTGCATAAATTATTTGCACGATACCTACTATCATGAACCAGGGGGAAAATATAGAATGGGCGTGCGGTAATAATTCCATATTGATTCGAATCAACCCATATGCTCCCATTTTTAATAAGATTCCGGCTAGAAGCATACAAGTACTGTAATGTGCCTCTCCGTGGGTGTCTGGTAACCACGTATGGAAGGGTATAATCGGCAATTTGACAGCAAAAGCAATAAAAAATCCAATATAGAATATTATTTCCAATGCCACAGGATACGACTGATTAACTAATGTTTCCAAATTTAATGTTGGTTCATTGGAACCATATAAACCGATACCCAAAACTCCTATTAAAAGAAAAACGGAGCCTCCTGCCGTGTACAAAATAAATTTTGTGGCTGAATAAAGGCGTTTCTTTCCACCCCATACGGCCAGAAGTAGATAAACGGGAATTAATTCTAATTCCCACATGATGAAAAAAAGTAAAAGGTCCCGAGAAGAAAATGATCCTATTTGACCGCTGTACATCGCTAACATCAGGAAGTGGAATAGTCGGGAATTCCGAGTAACTGGCCAAGCCGCTAAAGTAGCTAAAGTGGTGATAAATCCTGTCAGTAAAATAGGTCCTATGGAAAGTCCATCTATTCCCAATCGCCAGTCAAACTCAAAAAAAGTGATCCATTTATAATCCTCTGCCAGCTGGATTAATGGATCGTCCAATTGGAAATTATAACAGAATGCATAGGTCGTTAGAAGGAGTTCTAAGACACATATATATATTGTATATCCTCTAGTCACCTTATTTCCTCTATGAGGGAGAAAAAAAATGAAAGAACCCGCGGCTATCGGAAAAACAACAATTAGTGTTAACCAAGGAAAATAATTCGTGGTAAAGACAAGATACACTTGGCCCAGAAAAACCCGTGCTCGAAACTCGAAAATAGAATATATTCGTATTTTTTTTTTTCTTTTTCGAGTACGGGTTTTTGTCGGTAATCGGTAAAAAAAAAAAAAAGAAACTGTATTCAAAACGGATTCAAGTGGGTTTTTCGGGAACGTATCAATAAGCTAGACCCATGCTTCGGGTTGTTTCATGCCATAAATAAACTCGAACACTCAAGAAATCCGTTGGACAGGCGGATTCACATCGCTTACAACCAACACAGTCCTCTGTTCTTGGAGCAGAAGCAATTTGCTTTGCTTTACATCCGTCCCAAGGTATCATTTCTAATACATCCGTGGGGCAAGCTCGTACACATTGAGTACACCCTATACATGTATCATAAATCTTTACTGAATGTGACATTGGATCTATCTATTTTTGTTTTGAACTTTTTAATTTTCGATCTAGTCAATTTTGAAATGTCATATTTTAACACCAGATGAATCAATGATTTACCAGAATTTTGCTAATTAATAAACTTCTGGATCAAGGGAACAAAGATACTTTGATTTCTTCCAGTTTCACAAACAGGATTGAGATTTGGGCATATTATATAAATTGAATTTATGAATATTATGATTTATAAATACTACTTATTCAACAAAGTCGATTGATTGATACGCGTCGATTTTCTGTTACGATAAATTGACGAAACAATAGCTGATCCGATAGCTGCTTCAGCGGCTGCAATAGCTATAACAAAAATTGAAAAAATATCTCCTTTTAATTGTCGACTATCAAAAAAATCAGAGAATGTTACGAAATTGATATTAACTGCATTTAGTATAAGTTCCAAACACATCAGAGCCCGAACCATATTTCGGCTCGTAATCAAGCCATAGATACCAATCGAAAATAAATAGGCACTCAAAACAAGTACATGCTCGAGCATCATTAACCAACCCCGTACCAATTTCGATTCATTTCAATCTGAACAACAATGCAAGTGATTTGGTTGCTTAGAATAACCAGGTAGGGGACAGAAGAATCTATTTGGTAATAGATCGAATAAAAAAAAATTCGATTTTTATTTTCTCTTGATCCGTGAATAATATTCAACTAGACTTTACAAGAATTTAAGGGAAATGAATGTGATAACACATAAGAAAGTAGAATTGGGATTGTTGTTCCTAGTTATAAAGATTTGTTATTGACGCGCCACGGCAATTGCACCTATCAAAGCAACTAAAAGAATTATTGAAACGAGTTCAAATGGCAGAAAAAAGTCTGTTGATAAATGAATTCCAATTTGTTGACTATTACTTATCAAATCTTGTTCAATAATCTGGTTGGCTCGTGTAGTCCAAATAATCCCGTACCACGACGTATCTAGAATAGTAGTTATTAGCGAAAAAAAAATACTTGTACAAACCAGGGAAGTAAGACCATTGCCAATAGTCCAAAGATTCAACTGAAAATCTTTGGAATAGTCTGAGCCGTTCATGAACATTACAGCAAATATGATTAAAACATTTACAGCTCCCACGTAAATAAGGAGTTGCGCGGCAGCTACAAAATGGGAATTTGATAGAATATAGAATAATGATATACAAACAAGAACCAATCCCAAAGAAAAGGCAGAATCTATTGGGTTGGTAAATAATACCACTCCCAGACCTCCTAATATAAGACCCGATCCCAGAAAAACTAAAAGAAAATCGTGTATTGGTCCAGGCAAATCCATTATATTAAAATAGGAGATAAATAAAATCTTTTTCATGACCTTATTGAGCCGACCAGGAAAAATGATTTATGAGACATTCTCAATTCCAATTCAATGAAATTCTAATCCACTAAGTGGGAATTGATGCGGATACTGTTCTGGGATCAATTTTGTTCTTTTTGTTATTCTAAACGTCAATTTTAAATTGAAGCTATATAGTGCGAAAAAGCTTCTGTCTATATATTATTTCATTTCAATACAAATTTAGTTGTACTTCTCATCAACCAATCCAAAGTTGGGATTTGGAGTTCTTGACCAAGCAAAAAACAACCTTATCCCTTTATACCAACTATACCAAAACTGAACCTTAGTAATTCGAAATTCAAAAAGGTTTAGACGTTTTTTCGTTGAGGCGAATTCAAAACTGTTCGAATCGTAAAATCGTCAATTACTGACATTGGTAAACGACCTAAAGCAATTTGATTATAATTCAATTCGTGACGGTCGTAAGTAGCAAGTTCATATTCTTCAGTCATTGATAAACAATTTGTTGGACAATACTCAACGCAGTTACCACAAAAAATACAAATTCCAAAATCAATACTGTAATTAAGCAATCGTTTCTTTCGAATATCTGTTTCAAATTTCCAATCAACAACAGGCAGATCTATAGGACATACCCGAACGCATACTTCACAAGCAATACATTTATCAAATTCAAAATGGATTCGACCGCGAAAACGCTCCGATGTGATTAATTTTTCATAAGGATATTGAATAGTTACAGGTAAACGATTTGCTTGGGATAAAGTAATCATGAAACTTTGACCAATGTACCTTGCAGCTCGTATTGTTTGTTGACCATAATTCATGAAACCGGTTACCATAGGGAACATATTGTGAATATCTATGAATATTTTTAGTTTATTTCTTTCTCTTGTTTGAGACAAATAGCGAATATTGTATTCCTTTTTTCTTTATAGCGAAAGGAGTTGGGAAGAAGTTGTTAATAATAGATTACCGAGAGAAATAGGTAAAAGAAATTTCCAGCCAAGATTTAAGAGTTGGTCCATTCTTAGTCTCGGTAAAGTCCACCTTGTTGTAATAGGAATGAACAAGAACAAATAAGTTTTAGCTAATGTAATAAAGATACCAATTGTCGTTCCAAAGATTCGATCCGCTTTATTTATTTCAACTAGCCCAGGAACAAATATGTATGGAATGGAAAGATTCGAACCTCCCAAGTAAAGAACTGTTACAAATAATGAGGAAACTAATAGATTTAGATAGGAAGCAACGTAAAATAAACCAAATTTGATTCCTGAATATTCGGTTTGATAGCCGGCTACTAATTCTTCTTCCGCTTCTGGTAAATCAAAAGGTAATCTCTCGCATTCCGCTAGGGAAGAAATTAGAAAAATGATAAACCCTATAGGTTGACGCCACAAATTCCACCCCCAAAAACCATATTTTGATTGCGCCCCAACTATATCAACTGTACTTAAACTGTTAGATAATCATAGTCGGTGGTAACATTACAGTTTCCATCGCTATTACAAAACCGTACATGAGATTTTCACCTCATACGGCTCCCCAGGGCCACAAATAAATGTAAGGACCGGACCGTTATTAGTTATTTTGATATGGTTATAGGATGGATAAAGTCAAAATCTAGCGGAGGATCCCCAATTATACCACTGGAATTCTGTCTGCTCTAAGGATAAAAAAAACAGTATTTCTGAATTAATCTCATCCTTTACGAATTTCAAATTTTCTGTGTTGAGTAATAACTTAATCAACCCTTCAATAAAATACTCCTTGTAGAAATATCACTAGATATTTCAACCCATCCTTTTATTTTCGATTACGAAAAAGAATTAGCCATTACACTAGTTCATGAATCATGACACGAATTTGATTTCTATCAATATATGAAAGAAAGAATAAAAGGATTCTTTTATATTGTAATTGTATTTTTTCTATTTTTTTGTTCCTCTTCTTCTTTCTGAGAGAAAAAAAAAAATGGGGATTAAAAGGGGGTAAAGGATTAGTTCGTTCCTGATAGTTATTTCTTTAACTGGCGGATAGGAGCATGCTCTGGATCGGAATTGTGGGGAGTACTGCCTGATCATTTCTACCAACTTAAAGCCCCAATTAGTATTCTTTTTATGTTATGCAGAAGTATCCTTTTAGATAATTGACATAATCTACATTACTAACCCGTTGTGTGTATTTTGGTGTTCCTTCCTATCCCCCAACGTTTTGTTTTCAACCCCCCTAATATGTATTGTAATTGTAATACATACAATAGCTAATGAAAAATGAAAATTCTAATAGGGTTGGTCTTTTAAGCCCGCTTCAAGCTAGGATGATCAATCGACCTGTCTTGGGGTAAGGGGCTTCCTCCACTTTGACTTTTGTTTACTTATCCTTAACGCTTGTACATAGGAAATGAGACTTAATCCACGTTTACTGCGAATTTTTACGGTGTTTTCTTTCACTCATATATAACTATCTAATTTCTTTTATTAACCTAAAGAGTAAATAAATGAATAAAAAAAATGAGGATTTATGATTTCTATTCAAGTTCTTTTTTTTATAGAAAGAAAAGCTTAGGTTTTAGCGAATCGCACGTAGAGATATTGATAAAACACATAAAGTTAATGGTATTTCATAACTAATCGATTGAGCAGCAGCTCGCAGACCACCTAAAAAGGAATATTTATTATTTGATCCATATCCTGACATAAGAAGTCCAATAGGGGCAATACTTGAAATGGCAATCCATAAAAAAATACCGATATTGAGGTCAGCTAAAACAAGGTTATAGCTAAAAGGAATTACTGAATAACTTAGTAGAATTGCTATGACTGCTATAGATGGACCAATACTAAATAAACTACTATTTCCTCTAGATGGAAGAAGGTTTTCTTTGAAAAGGAGTTTTGTCCCATCGGCTAAAGCTTGAAGAATTCCCAAAGGGCTGGCGTATTCAGGCCCAATACGCTGTTGTATTCCTGCAGATATTTCTCTTTCTAACCACACAATTACTAGGACACCTATTGTGATTGCCAATACAGAAATCGAAATAGGGGCAAGCACCCATATGATCCCATAGACCTCTTGTAGGGATTCCAATCTGGAAAAAGAATTGATATCTTGTACTTCAGGTGTAGCAATTATCATTTCAACGATCAACTTCCCCCATAATGATATCTATACTACCTAATATCGTCATAATATCAGCCAATTTCATTCTTTTAACTAACTGAGGAAGAATTTGCAAATTGATAAAACCCGGTGGGCGAATTTTCCATCTCCAGGGAAACCCACTTTGATCCCCTATCAGAAAAATTCCCAATTCTCCTTTTGGGGCTTCTACTCTCACATAAAGTTCTTGTTTTGTCAATTCAAAGGTAGGAGAAGGCTTTTTACTAATGAATCGATCTTCAAAATCTTTCCGTTCTGGATCGCTTTCTCTATCAAAACACCGGATTTCTAAATTTTCATAGGGGCCTCCCGGAATTCCTTCTAAAGCCTGTTGAATAATTTTTACGGATTCCGTCATTTCACCGATTCGGACTAAATAACGAGCTAAGGAATCCCCTTCTTTTTGCCACTGGACTTCCCAATCAAATTCGTCATAACACTCATAATGATCAACTTTACGAAGATCCCATTCTATTCCAGACGCTCGTAGCATTGGTCCTGATAAACCCCAATTTATTGCTTCTTCTCCACCAATAATGCCTACTCCTTCAACTCGTTCTAAAAAAATAGGGTTTCGCGTAATAAGTTTTTGATATTCAGCAACCCCAGTTAAAAAATAATCGCAGAAATCCAAACATTTATCTATCCAACCATGGGGTAAATCAGCTGCTACTCCTCCGATACGAAAATAATTATGCATCATTCTCATACCGGTGGCAGCTTCGAACAGATCATATACTAATTCTCTTTCTCTGAAAATATAGAAGAAAGGAGTCTGTGCACCAATATCTGCCATAAAAGGGCCAAGCCATAACAGATGGGAAGCTATACGACTCAACTCCAACATAATTACTCTGATATAACTGGCCCTTTTAGGTACGCGAATATTTCCCAACTGTTCTGGTCCATTTACAGTTATTGCTTCTGTGAACATAGTAGCTAAATAATCCCAGCGGGTTACATAAGGCAGATATTGTATAATTGTTCGGTTTTCCGCAATTTTTTCCATCCCTCTGTGTAAATAACCCAATATTGGTTCACAGTCAATAACATCTTCACCGTCTAGAGTAACGATGAGACGAAGAACACCATGCATTGACGGGTGGTGAGGTCCCATATTGACTATCATAAATTCTTTTTCTGTAGCTAGTATACTCATAGGTTTTTCCTAGATTCATTCTTACATGAATTGTTGAAAACAACAAGAAGTTCATCAACAGTCAAAATCGTTAATTCGAAATTGTTTTTAAAATTTCAAATTAACGATTTTTTGACTCCCGTATATTCAACTTACTAATTAATTCTTTATAACGTACTCTATTTTTCTTTGACAAATAAGCTAGTAGACGTTGGCGTTTTTCCAAAATTTTACGTAGACCCCTTTGAGATAAATAGTCTTTTCTGTGCAATTCTAAATGTGAAGTAAGTCTCCGAATCTTGTTGGTGAAACGAAATACTTGAAATTCAACCGATCCGCAGTTTTCTTCTTTTTTTTCTTGAACCCTAACTGAGATGAAGGCATTTTTTACCATAAAATGAAACCCCCTTTCCTTTTTTAAGATGAATTTGACTCATCAGTAATAATAATACTAGTTACTTCCATTTGATATACACAATAATCTTAAGTTCGTTATGAACTTGTTAGAAAAAGAAAATCAATATCAATAATCAATCCAATTTTCAATTTGATTAGGGATCCAAAAGGATGATATATTTCGGCAAAAGAGAAAAATTTGGACCTAAAAAAAGAGTTTCTTGATTCATTTATGGATCTAATTAATATGTTCGCCATTAATTTGGTATCTTGTATCAGACTGGAATGGACGACAAGACACGTATCCATTTCTTTGTTTTCATATCCCAAAAGCAAAAGGGAACATGATAGATAGGAAAAGCACACTATTAACGAATTTTAAATCGTGGATACATATGGACCCTTACCATACTGAAACGACTCCCATTATTGGTATTAAACCAATATCGATTCATACAAATTAAATCTTCTAATCGAGAATTGGCCCAAATAAAGAACTTAAATTTAATTAGTTGATTTTTCTCTCTAGCAAGATTTTTGTTTTTATCCAAAACGTGGCCGCCGTCCTTTCCGTTATTAAAAAATACTGGATTTGTCTGCATCCCATTTTGATTCTTCGAATTGAAACAAATTAGAGTTCTTAATTCTCTACGACGTTTAGGGAGTAAAAAATTTTCAGGAACAAGCAAATCATAATGATTTTTGTTTCTATTTCCAGTCATTTTTTTATGTTTTGCAATGAATTCATCAAAATCTTTTTTCTCAACATAGCCCCTTTCTTGGTATCTTTTAGTAATTTTGTGCTTATTCTTATGAACCAATGCAATACCTACGATTTGATATAGAAAAAATAGACCATCATTTTTTACAGACAAACGACGGGGTTCGATAATAAGCATTCCCCCTTTCGTCAATTCTTTAAGAGCGAAATTCTTCTTAGTGATCAAAATAGGCAGACTAATTTCTCCCCCTTGAATAGAGGCTATAGTAACGTCGCTAGGATTTATTAGTCGAACCAGGTGACAATATATTTTCATATCATTGAGTATTTTTTCTCTGAAAGAAATAGCACCCCTCCATCGCAACTGCAAACACAAATATCTTTTTAGGAAGAAATCGAGCTGTACTTCGGTTTCTCTTTTGTATTGCTTTTTCTTTATACCGGTTTTCATGTCCGATCCCATATAATTTTCTTCACCATCTTTTTCTTGGTTTGAGAGAACTGATCCAAGAATGACTTTCTTTTGTGCATCCGATCTCGGAGTTCCTTGGTCTGCGAGTTCGTTTTCTTCTTTACTTTGATTCGATAATTCAAGATATTCTTTTTGAGTAGGTGATATAAAAAGATCCTCCTCTTTCTTTCCGGTTATATTTTTCTTACTATTTCCATGAAAATTGAAAAGAAGTAATTTGATTGGTATAATCCAGGGTTTCATTCTATATGCATTAAAAAGTAGCACAAATTCTGGGAAGAACCAAGATTCCGGGTTTGATATAGGACAACTTAATATTTCTTCATTCAGTCCCATCCAATCCCCAAAGAACCCCTTTTGAGTGGATGGGTTAATTTCTTCATCTTGATGAATTGTAAGATAAAAGGGGACTCTGTTATTAATTGCATCAATTTTTTGATAATTATTGGACCCAATCCTAGTATTTTGATTACGGCTGGTACCAGTATCCATATCAACCCAGGCTTCCATATTGGCCTTATTTCTAAGACAAAAATTTAGAATTCTCCAATCAAAATATTTTCTATACAAGAATTTTTCCATATCCATAATATCATCTTCCCCTATATAATTATTGATAGAGATACTTCCCAGCATAGCCAACAATTTTCCTTTCTTTATATTGTAATTATAATAATACTCTTCTTTATTATTTACTTGGACTAGTGATCTAGCAATATACGAGTCTTTCTTATCTTCATAATTAATCGATTTATATGATAAAAGATCATATCTATAGTGTTTTTTAAAATTCGATTTTTGATTACGTAGTAGGTCTGCTTCAAAAAAATGTTGTTTTTCGCAATGAGTTAATCCATTTTTTTCATACGAATCTCTTTTAATTAAATCTTTATTTTGAGCCATACAGTGTAGATTGGCTCTATTTCGCCATTCTTGTGGTACTAATCCAGCCCATTTAATCTGAGAGAAATCATATTGATAATGTCCGCTTAACCAGTGTTTTCGTGGATTCCTTCCAAATTTCCAGAAGAGTTTATGTCTTAATTGGTAATTAAAGATTCCGTGTTTTTCAAAAAAATCTTTTATTTCATTCTGAAGAAATAGAGATGTTCCCTGATATTGAAGAACGGGTCTTAAATTATAAAAGTTCAAAATTGGGACTTGTAATAATTTGTAAAATACATATGCTTGTGATTGTGAAAAAGACGATAAAGTACAAAAAATCTTTGAATTCTTATTACTAGTCTTAGAAAGTGATTTTGGGATAGTCGACATAAAGTTAATTCTATTTTTATTTGTTTTATTAATTCTTTCGGGATTTGCTTCATTATTGTGGATGTTTTTCTCAATAATTTTCATTTCTTTTCTTGTTGATTCACGAAAAGGTTTTGTATTGATTCTTGGAATAGTAAGGGCAGATAGAAAAATATTTCTGTATATCTTTTCAATGACAAATTTTAGAAACAAATAGGATTTACGGATTAATCGAGCATTTCTTTTTTTTAATATCCGCCAAATCCTTTTTGATGGGTCTAATATTTTAACAGAATAAGTTGTTTTGTTCGAACTAATATTTGTTTCTTGAGTTAGCGATCCTTTTTTCTTTTCTTTTGTAATTTTATATATTTGATTTCTGATTCTGCTTGTTCTATTAGTCAGATTTTTCATTTTTTTTTCGGTCCGGGATAATTTTGTCCAATCCATAGATGAAATTTCAATAGACGGTTCGTGAATCATCTGCTTACTGATTATCGAATTTTTTTGAGTTTCGCCCAATTTATCGATTTCTCTCAACTTTATTTTTGAAAGTTCTTTGATTTTTCCTTCTTTGAAATCCCTTAAAACTATAAATGACTTAGTTTTCAATTTTCGAATTTTTTTTTTTAGTTCTTGAAAAATGGGTTCAAAAAAGGAACGTCGTTTTCGGGGAGAACCGAACGGCATGTCAGTTTCCAGTCCTAAAGCTGTTAAAAAACAAAAATCAGTTTCTTGTTCACTTTTTGGATCTTTATGAGAGGATTGTATCGTAGATCCGTGCCAGGGTTTCAGGTGAAAGGGGAATAGGATCTTTATCTGAATACCTTCTATTAACCAGTTTTTCGGAAATTCTGTTTCAGATAAATTAACACCACTATAAGTGCATTTAACATAAATTTCACGATTCCAATCCTTCAAATCCTCGGACCACTCGGGATCTTGGAATAATAGTACGCGAACCACATTTTTAGCTATTATCAATAATGGTAATATAATATATTTTCTAAGAATCGATTGGATTACTAACATAGAACTTCTTAGTATTCGAGTAAGTAACCGCTTATCCCAGCCTTCTGCTTGTTTTATACGTATAATTTCTTGTCTTTGGTATCTTTCGCCTTTGGTCTTCTTTTTTTCTTTTTTATCCAATTTTATTGTCTTTGCGTTTGTATAATCAGAAAGTTTTTGGTTGTTTTTTTTTCCCATCCAATTTCGAAGAATTACTTTCATCAGTCGGGAAATATCAAAAGACAAATAAAGGGCTTTGTCTATTCTGTCCAAAAAAAGAGGGGAATGGGCATTTGCTTGAACGGGTTTCCAAATAACGGTTTTACGTCTTTGTGCGCGCATGGAACCCTTGATTATATATCGACGAAAATCCGATTGTTCCAAATAACGTGGCAAAGTCACATCCTCTTTTGTCTGGTGATCAACAGCAACCACTAAACGTTTGGCTTTTCGTGAACGAAATGCATGTTCCCCTCTTACATTTTCGTCGTATTCTCCCAGTTCTTGGTCTACATTATCGATTAATTTGTATGACCACCGGGGAACTCTTTTACTAATTTCTTTTATTGCTTTTTTTTTTATTTTTTGATCGTTGGGATCCGTTATAACTGCATCGAAT